TATTGCCGAACCCTATGCCTATATTGCATTTGCGGGTAAAAGAGTAATTGAACAAACATTGAAAAAAGCCGTGCCTGAAGGTTCACAAGCGGCTGAATCTTTATTACGTAAGGGCTTATTGGATGCAATTGTACCACGTAATCCTTTAAAAGGTGTTCTGAGTGAGTTATTTCAGCTCCATGCGTTTTTTCCTTTGAACAAAAATTAAATCAAATAGAACGGTTAGTTTATCAGAATTAAACGAAAACCCTGAAAAATTCTTTTTTCTTTCGAATCATTTTTTTATCGCTATTCTTGTTTACTACTCAGTAAACCTCTATCAACAAGATAAAAAATCAATTTTTGCTTTCGGGAAGTTCAAATTAGACTAGACAAATAAAATAAAGTTCATTTTACTCCCTTGCTTGCATGTGTATAGATATATAAAATAGAGATATATACAGAAGAGAGTTTTTGCATTTCCCGAAAATTCCCTGTTGTTGGATCATATTCTAATCGATTTTGTAGAAATTTGTAATGGAATAAAATTTTTTCTTTATTAATGACTATTAGAAGTAGAAGAAAAAAAGAATAATAAATCTAACAAGGTGATTATGATACATCTATTTTATTTTGAAAGATTAATTAAGTCCATTTATTTAGTTTGGCGTTTCTTGTACCTATTTTTTGATTCTATTTCTATTAGGTTCTATTCTATATATTTCTATTAGGTTGTATATTAGTATTAGATATATATTTACTTAAAGATACTTAGTATAATTATATAATATATATAATAGAAATAATAAAAATACAAGATATTTTAAGATATCTTTAGAATTCAGAATATAACAATAACAGGTACAAATATTAAATTGAGGTACCCATTTTATGACAACTTTCAATAACTTACCCTCTATTTTTGTGCCTTTAGTAGGCCTAGTCTTTCCGGCAATTGCAATGGCTTCTTTATTTCTTCATATTCAAAAAAATAAGATTTTTTAGATCGGATGAGACCTAATCGTATCACTCCTTTTTTTATTTTAAAAACTTCGATTCGATAAGATCCATTTGGTAGAATATTGTATAACACATAGATTCCTACAAACATAAATAAAAAAAGCTCTTATGCATGTGTAAATGTATTATATGAGTAACAAAATTTGCGCTCTTTTGAAAAATGGATCATCATCGGGCCGATGTATGAAATTCAAGTCAATGTATTTATTTGTATGTATATAGCTATCGGGGATCATATAAAGGAAGGAGATGTTATTATTTTAGATATAAAAAATTCTATGAATTACTCCTGAGGTAAAGATTCACAACAAAATAGTTGATGAGAGTTACTTTGAAAACAAAAAAAGGAAAGTCATATTTTCTCAATTCCAAAAAATTGTATAACTGGATCTAATATATATGAGTTGGCGATCAGAATCTATATGGATAGAATTTATAACGGGGTCTCGAAAAACAAGTAATTTCTGCTGGGCCTTTATCCTATTTTTAGGTTCATTAGGATTCTTATTGGTTGGAACTTCCAGTTATCTTGGTAGAAATGTTATATCGTTATTTCCGTCTCAGCAAATCATTTTTTTTCCACAAGGGATTGTGATGTCTTTCTATGGTATCGCAGGTCTCTTTATTAGTTGCTATTTGTGGTGCACTATTTTGTGGAATGTGGGTAGTGGTTATGATCTTTTCGACCGAAAAGAAGGAATAGTGCGTATTTTTCGTTGGGGATTTCCTGGAAAAAGTCGTCGCATCTTTTTACGATTCCTTATGAAAGATATTCAGTCCATCAGAATAGAAGTTAAAGAGGGTGTTTCTGCTCGGCGTGTCCTTTATATGGAAATTCGAGGTCAAGGGGCTATTCCTTTAATTCGTACTGATGAGAATTTTACTACACGAGAAATTGAGCAAAAAGCTGCTGAATTGGCTTATTTCTTGCGTGTACCAATTGAAGTATTTTGAAATGAATTAATTTTAAAAGACTAAATGCTTTGGCAGTAGAAAGAAAAAACTAAATAATTTCTTTCTTTTTTTTGTCAATTAAACATTCATCTATTCTTTTATGCTCGTTTTTTTTGATATATTTGATAGAAAGTTTCTTCATCTCGAAATTAGTATTGATCGAAAAAAGGGAGAATACCATCCTGGAAACCCAATTTTTTCTTGATTCAAATTGGAAGTGTATTCTGAGTCTATTTCTTTATTCTTTCTAGATTCAAAGCAAAGACTAAGTATTTTTTCAAAAGAAAAAGATAAAATGAATTCATAGGCTCAATACATTCTATTCGAATTAGAATAGAAACTCATGCTCGATAGAAATATTAGATCTAATAGAATCAACAACTGAGGTAGGTTCATTAACAATTCACAGATTCAAAATGGCAAAAAAGAAAGCATTCATTCCTTTTTTTTATTTTACATCTATAGTCTTTTTGCCCTGGTTGATCTCTCTCTGCTGTAATAAAAGTTTGAAAACTTGGATTACTAATTGGTGGAATACTACACAATGCGAAACTTTTTTGAATGATATTCAAGAAAAAAGTGTTCTAGAAAAATTCATACAATTAGAGGACCTATTCCAGCTCGATGAAATGATAAAGGAATACCCAGAAACCGATTTACAACAATTTCGTCTAGGAATCCACAAAGAAACGATCCAATTCATCAAGATACACAATGAGTATCGTATCCATACAATCTTGCACTTCTCGACAAATCTAATATCTTTCGTTATTCTAAGTGGTTATTCCTTTTGGGGTAAGGAAAAGCTTTTTATTCTGAATTCTTGGGTTCAAGAATTTCTATATAATTTAAGTGATACAATTAAAGCTTTTTCGATTCTTTTATTAACTGATTTATGTATCGGATTTCATTCGCCTCACGGTTGGGAACTAATGATTGGTTATATTTACAAAGATTTTGGGTTTGCTCATTATGAGCAAATTTTATCTGGTCTAGTTTCTACCTTTCCAGTCATTCTTGATACAATTTTTAAATATTGGATCTTTCGTTATTTAAATCGTGTATCTCCGTCACTTGTAGTGATTTATCATGCAATAAATGACTAAAAAATGATTCACTGATCCAATTTCTAATCTTTCGTACCTTATACATCATAACCAAATCAAAGTCGTATTTACTTTACTCTTTTTACCCATGAGGGATTCCTTGTATATTTCAACAAAAAAATTTGATTTTTTTCAGTAAATGTAAATAGCAGAATTGTGGCTAGGGAAGTATATTATCGACCTACCTAACTTTATTGTAGAAATTTTCGGGATAAATGATTGGACCATGCAAACTAGAAATACCTTGTCTTGGATAAGGGAAGAGATTACTCGCTCCATATCTGTCTCACTCATGATATATATAATAACTTGGGCATCCATTTCAAGTGCATATCCGATTTTTGCCCAGCAGAATTATGAAAATCCACGCGAGGCAACTGGGCGTATTGTATGTGCCAATTGCCATTTAGCTAATAAGCCCGTGGATATTGAGGTTCCACAAACGGTACTTCCTGATACTGTATTTGAAGCAGTTGTTAAAATTCCTTATGATATGCAACTAAAGCAAGTTTTAGCTAATGGTAAAAAAGGAGCTTTGAATGTGGGAGCTGTTCTTATTTTACCCGAGGGGTTTGAATTAGCCCCTCCCGATCGTATTTCACCCGAGATGAAAGAAAAGATAGGAAATCTGTCTTTTCAGAATTATCGCCCCAATAAAAAAAATATTCTTGTGATAGGTCCTGTTCCTGGTCAAAAATATAGTGAAATAACCTTTCCTATTCTTGCCCCAGACCCTGCTACTAATAAAGATGTTCACTTCTTAAAATATCCTATATACGTAGGTGGAAACAGGGGAAGGGGTCAGATTTATCCTGATGGTAGCAAAAGTAACAATACAGTTTATAATGCTACGGCAGGAGGGATAATAAGCAAAATTTTACGAAAAGAAAAAGGGGGATACGAAATAACCATAGTGGATGCATCGAATGGACGCCAAGTGATTGATATTATCCCTCGAGGCCTAGAACTTCTTGTTTCAGAGGGCGAATCCATTAAACTCGATCAACCATTAACGAGTAATCCTAATGTAGGTGGATTTGGTCAGGGGGATGCGGAAATAGTACTTCAAGATCCATTACGTGTCCAAGGCCTTTTGTTCTTCTTAGGATCGGTTGTTTTGGCACAAATCTTTTTGGTTCTTAAAAAGAAACAGTTTGAGAAGGTTCAATTATCCGAAATGAATTTTTAGATCTGTCTATTTAGCTTTATCAAATTCGTAAAAAAGAACCAAAAAAATTATTGTTCCCAATTCGGTCTGGTCAAAAAAATTCTGAAAAGCCTTTTGCCTCTCTTTAGATTTTCTATTCCTTTTCGACCAGATGTCAGGAATTACTTGTATCATAGTCCTAATCCTAAGATGTATATTGAGAAGAATTCACTTTACCCCCTTTCTTTTTTTTTTCAATACAAATTTGAAAAATGGGAAGGGGTGTGATGTAACTCTGGCGTTATTGACCAATTGAAATTGATAGAATGTATCAATCATCAAGAGTTTGTTCTATTAGAATGGAAAAATTTGACTAGATACTAAAATAAGATAAGGAACGTAAGCGCAGAAAAAAAGGGAACCATAAATCGGCGAAACAACAAGTTTTAGGGACTGGGACTATATGGAGTATTTTTTGTCTTGCTAGTCTTCGACACAAGAAAAGGAATTTTAGACATCCTTTTCTTGTGTCGATCTTGTCCTTCTTGATTCCATTCGTTAAAAACTCCTATTCTTAGTTTACATATATATTAATATTACTGTTTCTATATATATAACGTTTTAATATATATATATATTAATTAATATAATAATATAATTATTAATTATATAGTATACATAGTAGTTACTTTTTGTAGTTTTCTTTTTTTTTATTTCAATTTTGATGAAATACTAAATAAATAAATAAAAAAATAAGAAAAAACTTCTATTATTAGTATAGACAAAATTTTAAT